TGATCGGATTAACCAACCAAAGTTAACCTCAGTCATTATATATTGAACAGAAGCAAAAGCCTCCGTAACGGTCGGACGATAATAAAAAGTCATAGCAAACCCCGTAGCTACTTGTACTAAAAAACAAGTAAGTGTAATTCCTCCTAGACAATAAAATATGTTCACATGAGGAGGAACATATTTACTCGTTATATCATCGGCAATTGCCTGAATCTCAAGACGTTCTTCGAACCAATCATAGATTTTATTGAGATAGGTAACCCGAGTGGACCCCCCCCCAGAACCGTATATGATAATTTCATCTCGTACGGCTCAAACAGAAACCCCCAAAGACTAGTTCTACCGGATATGTGAAATAGAAAGTTAAGCTCGAAACTTCTTAATTCTATGATTCAATCTTTTCTAAAGATACAAAAGAATAAAAATCCGAAAGTTCTTTCTTGTGGTTATAATGCCAAAATCTCAAGTCGGCTCGTTTGTCTCTCTGGTGATGATTATAGGCCTCTTGAGTCTTCTATTTACCTATTTTCTTTATTGTTTTGTTCTTTTTATTTGTGTGGAATGCGACTTTTCTACGGGTTTCTTTCTTATTGATAGGAATTCTCTTGTTACGACCCGATGAATCGATTAAAACCTCAGATTCATACTAGAACCACGATGATTCAATAAAACCCTTTCAAACAAATTCCAAAAGTTCCTTGAGTAAGAACCGTTGGATTATCACTTATTCAATGAATAGCTATAATGACTAAAAATCCAAAGAAACCATTATCCTTTGATCAAAATAAGCATAAATTAGGGTTTGAAAGAATAAAAATCTTTCGATTTATAACTTCTAAATCTTAACTCTTTGAAAAAAAAAAAAAAATGGAAGTCCGGCCACGAGGTCTGAATATTAACTATGAATCATAGTTCTAATAAAAATTTTTAATCGATTTCATATATTCCGTGCTTCAGATACTAGGCTGAATATCTGACGAAGTAAAACCATCTCTATCAAGACGACAGACCAATTCTCTGTACTATCCATAGGATCAATTATAACAAGTCACCCACTCATATTCCGGAAATACAGAAACAAAGAAATTCCACGATCGAACTACCAAAATAGAATCGGATAAAAATCAGAGACCTAAATGCTTCACTTTGTATTGAAAAGCTAATTAATAGTTCTTATGAATCTAATTCATTGAAATTCCGTCCAGTAAAATGGAAGAATTATAAATCTCCAAAATAATAGATAGGAATACTGCAAAAAGAGCCATTGCGATACCCATCAAAGGAGTAGTTCCCCACCCAGGAGCTACTTTACCATATTCTGAATTCAACGGTTTCAATAAATCCCCTACAATAGTGCGTCTTGGACCAGATCTAGAACTACCCTCAACAGTTTGTGTAGCCATAAATCCTATTTTATATTCATTGAGATCTGTTGACTTTGTATACCATTCCGTTGTAAATAAATGATCTTATCATAGATCCATCTTATCATAGATCAATTGTGGTCTTGAAACTATATAATAATGGAAACAGCAACCCTAGTTGCACTCTTTATATCTGGTTTACTTGTAAGTTTTACTGGGTACGCCTTATATACTGCTTTTGGGCAACCCTCTCAACAACTAAGAGATCCATTCGAGGAACACGGAGACTAGTTGAAGTACTGAGCCTCCCAATATTGGGAGGCTCAGTACTTTCAATTGAGATAATGAAAAATCATTTCACCTTTTTAGTTGGAACTTTAGGCGGGTCTCGAAAAAAGATAGCGAAAAAAATGATTCCTAAAGTTGAGACTAAGAGGAATGTATAAACCAATGCTTCCATAGATTCCATCGTGGTTTACAATTATAGCTTCCATACCTGTTTAGTTGGGATCGTATCCCGGATAAAGAAAGAGCAAGAGTAAAAGAAAGGGTAGCGATTCAAATCAAGATTTTTCCGGTACCCTATTCACAAAACTAAAGACGAAAAAAAACAAAACAGTATTGTATCAGATTACTTGTCTTCTTGTAGTTGGATCCCCAAGTTTTTGGAATGTCCCAAATTCCACTTGAGCATCCAAATCTGGGTCAATACCGGCGAAAACGTCTCTGAACAGGGTTCGAGCACCATGCCAAATGTGTCCGAAGAAAAAGAGCAGAGCAAACGAAGCATGTCCAAAAGTAAACCAACCCCTCGGACTGCTACGAAAAACACCATCGGATTTCAAAGTAGCCCGATCTAATTCAAAAATTTCACCCAATTGAGCGCGTCTAGCATATTTTTTCACAATAGCAGGATCGCTATAACTGACTCCATTGAGTTCGCCGCCATAGAACTCAACAGTTACACCTACTTGTTCGACACTGTATTTCGATTCTGCCCTTCTAAAAGGAACATCGGCTCTAACAATTCCGTCTCCGTCTACCAAAACAACCGGAAATGTTTCAAAAAAAGTAGGCATACGACGTACAAAAAGTTCACGCCCTTCTTTATCTCTAAAGATAGGGTGTCCTAACCACCCAACGGCGATTCCATCCCCATTGTCCATTGAGCCCGCTCTGAATAGCCCCCCCTTTGCCGGATTATTGCCGATGTAATCATAAAAAGCTAATTTTTCGGGAATTTTAGACCAAGCTTCGGATAAACTTTTATTTTCGGATAGCCCAGCCCCAACTCTTCGATATATTTCTTGTTGGAAGTATCCTTGATCCCATTGATAACGAGTGGGACCAAATAATTCAATCGGGGTAGTTGCCGAACCATACCACATAGTTCCAGCAACTACAAAAGCCGCAAAAAAGACAGCAGCGATACTACTGGAAAGGACGGTTTCAATATTTCCCATACGCAATCCTTTGTATAGACGTTGGGGCGGACGGACACTAAGATGGAATAGACCCGCCAATATGCCCAAAGTTCCTGCTGCAATATGATGAGAGGCTATTCCTCCCGGAACAAAAGGATCAAAACCTTCCACACCCCACGCAGGATTTACAGGTTGTACCCTTCCGGTTAGTCCATAAGGATCGGATACCCATATTCCTGGACCATACAATCCTGTTACATGAAATGCGCCAAAACCAAAGCAAGCCACCCCTGAGAGAAATAAATGAATTCCAAAAATCTTGGGCAAATCCAAAGAGGGTTTGCCTGTACGTTCATCACAAAATATTTCTAGATCCCAATACACCCAATGCCAGATAGCTGCCAAAAAGCATAATCCGGAAAACACAATATGTGCACCGGCCACACCTTCGTAACTCCAAATACCCGGATTCGTTATAGTCCCCCCCGTGATACTCCAACCGCCCCATGAATTGGTTATTCCTAAACGAGTCATGAAGGGTATAACGAACATACCTTGTCTCCACATTGGATCAAGAACAGGGTCAGAGGGATCAAAAACCGCTAATTCGTATAGAGCCATCGAACCGGCCCAACCAGCAACCAGAGCTGTATGCATTATATGGACAGAAAGCAAACGACCGGGATCATTCAATACGACAGTATGAACACGATACCAAGGCAAACCCATGGAAATACCCCTTTCTCAACGAAAAATAGACGCTATGTAACTTTATTGCACTGGAAAAAAACTATACTATGGACCTTCCCTTTTTAGTGGACTATCTCGGGGAAAGGATTCGTTTTTGTTCTATTTTTTTAGTAATAATGTCTTTTAGTAATAATGGAACAATTTTGTTCGTAGGAACAAAAAGAAGCAGAGCAGATCTATTCTACACCCGATAAGTACCAATACGCAATGGTAGGAAATTGATACCTTTTATATGAGTGACTGCATCTATATTTGTTCATCATTCAAAGGACCTATTTGAAAGAATTTTCCTTTATTGATTCTATCTTCCTTTTTTATTTTTTATAAACTTATTCAATCTATGGATAAAATATAATAAAAGAGAAAATATGATTAAAAAACGATAAAAGACAATATTATTACGACAATAAAGCCATTGTTACGCTTTCACATCAAAGTGAGATATAGTAATTCATTTTTCTTTCATTTAATGCCTATTGGTGTTCCAAAAGTTCCTTTTCGAAATCCTGGCGAGGAAGATCCAGCGTGGATTGACATATAGCGCGACTTGTCAGATATTTTGGGTCATATGGTATTTCCCCGTTCTCTTACCCGATCAAGAGACCCTCTCTTTCGCCCAAGAAAGATTGATTGAATTATCAAAAATCTAATTTGGAGCGTGAAATGCAATGAAGTGCAATTCAATCTATTTTTTCGGAGGGGGGTATACAGATTAATATTCTCAATTATAATAATTTATGGTTGGCTTGGTTAGACCAATAAAATGAAATATCCAGGCTCCGTTTAGAAAAAAACCAATTGGTAATATATGTATGATTACCACTTAGATAATATTCTATTTAGAATATATATCGAAGTGATCTCAAACTATTAATCAATCGAGTAATATGATGAATGCATTGAATATTTTTTATTTGGTTGGCAGGAAACATAAAAAAAAAAGGTCGTAGCAAAAAGACGCGGTATTGGGGCGTTTGTCCTATATGTGCAAATCAAAATTGGGCGGATCTTTACTCGGAGTAGAGCATAAACCTAAAAGAATTGAAGAGGACCATTCAGGAACAAGAAAATTACATCGCGATTTGGATTGGATCCCGATGAAACAATACATCAATGAGAAGTTAATCCGATAAGCTTAGTGAAATCTTTTTTATTTATAGGTATTTAATTTCTATATAAATTAAACAGGCCAAAACTCATCTTTCTTGAAAAATGCAAGAAAAAAAGCCCCTTTGTTACAAGTTAAAAAGAACCTGCTATGAATATGAAAAAAGAAAAAAAGTTAGAATCTACACATTGATTCTTTTTTTTCGCAATTTGTTTTGTGTTGAACCGTATGCATCAAAAGGTGCGTGTACGGTTCCTAAAGGATACAATTTTATCCGAATCAACCGACTTTATCGAGAAAGATTACTTTTTTTAGGACAAGGGATTGATAGCGAGATATCGAATCAACTTATTAGTCTTATGGTATATCTCAGTATAGAGAGTGAGACCAAAGATCTGTATTTGTTTATAAACTCTCCCGGCGGGTGGGTAATACCGGGAGTGGCTATTTATGATACTATGCAATTTGTGCGACCAGATATACAGACAGTATGCATGGGATTAGCCGCTTCAATGGGATCTTTTATTCTGGTCGGGGGAGCAATTACCAAACGTCTAGCATTCCCTCACGCTTGGCGCCAATGATTTTTTTATTTGATTTGAAAGAAAAAAAGAAGACTATGCCTGCGCGCTATATGAATATTTAAGTAATAATAGCATGGCACTTCGAATTCGATATAAAAAGAAAAATTTTTTCAAAATACTTACATTATGTATCGAAAGAGTAGTATGGGATAAAGGGTATTTCCAATTTTATCTGATCTATCGGGAGGCCCTTTTCAGCGTCACAAACTTTTTTGTTTTCACACCGAAGAGCTCTTAACAATATTACTGTTATGAAAGAATACGAAAAAAAAAAAAGAAACTTTGGGATTGCTAAATAACAGACGAAATAAATATATAAAGCAACGGAGCCATCATAGTATTTTTTAACTACTCCAAAAGGAAGGGTGGTTATTGGGTCATTTACCTATGTAAAACTGATAAACCTTATTTTTTTTCTTCGATGTAAGGTAAAAAAGGGCATCTATACATAGTAAATTCCATTGTAGAGCCGTATGCAATGCGCACAAAATGCCTGTACGGTTGTTCAATTCTATCTTTTTTTTTCTTTTGATTTCTTTTTTTATTCTTTATTTCTTCACCTTTCATCGTGTCATCATGCAAGATAGAGGAGAGGGACTATTTATTATATCATCAGGGTAATGATCCATCAACCCGCTAGTTATTATTATGAGGCACAGGCGGTAGAATTTGTCCTGGAAGCGGAAGAACTACTGAAGATGCGCGAAACCGTCACAAGGGTTTATGCACAAAGAACAGGCAAACCTTTATGGGTTGTTTCCGAAGACCTGGAAAGAGATGTTTTTATGTCAGCACCAGAAGCCCAAGCTCATGGAATTATTGATCTTGTAGCGGTAGCGGTTGAATAAAAAATCATAAAAAATAACAGAACAGGGATTTCACGCAAATCCGCGATTTGATATTTTATCTTCTTACCGGGTTTAAGCTTAATCTTTCTATTAATTAATATATAAATATATAAATGATTCATAATCGTCCGGTTAGGATCGATCTAAACCAGCTCATTATGTATATGATTCAACATGCCAACTATTAAACAACTTATTAGAAACACAAGACAGTCAATCAAAAATGTCACGAAATCCCCTGCTCTTGGGGGATGTCCTCAGCGACGAGGAACATGTACTAGGGTGTATGTGCGACTCGTTCAGATCATGTGCTAGGCCACAAGAAAGAAAGCAATTGATCCAGTATCGGCGATCAGTACCAATGAATAGGATAGAATGAAAGAACCCCGTTTACAATCTAAAACTAAAAACGGTAAAGCTAAAAAAAAAGGATCTATCATATCCTTCTATTGTGGTATCAAATTTATGGTTTGCATTGGTGCCAAATCCAATCATTTCCGTTTTTAATTTAAGATGAGAAAGAATTCCCATTGGTAGCAAAAGGTATCCATTAAGCAGGAAATCCTATTTAAAGAAAGATTATTCCCTTATTCTTGACTCTTGCAAGAACGGACTAACAGGGTCAGCTACTCAGCAAACCTTCATAATTAAATACCGTTACTGTATGGGTGGGTCTCATTGTGAAAGACCTATTATTGGAGAATTTTGGGTAGAGCCAAAGAGTGTGAACTGTACAAGTTAACAATAACATTGATTAAATTGAGGGAGGGGGCTCCGGTGTATAGAGAGGACCTCACCGTTTAAGAATAAACCATAGAAACGATGGAACCCACTATACTATACTCATTTCTATTTACTACTTTTTTATTTACTATGTTTTTTTTGATACCTAGTATCAATACAATTTCTTATTTCGAGACGCAACGAAAGGCCTAGAAAGAAAAAAAAAAAAAGAAAAAATCGTGGTCGGGAAGGTTATAGTAGCAAAAGCCGTTGGAATTAAAATTTTATACATTGGAAGAATCCGTTTTGTTATTAATAGACTAGGAGGGGAAAAAGAAATAACTGAAAGAAAAGAAATCAATTAGTTATTCATCAAAGTTTCATTTTTTCAATGACCAGAATTAAACGAGGATATATAGCTCGAAGACGTAGAACAAAAATTCGTTTATTTGCATCAAGCTTTCGAGGGGCTCATTCACGACTTTCTCGGACTATTACTCAACAGAAAATAAGAGCTTTGGTTTCAGCTCATCGGGATAGAGGTAGGCAAAAGAGAGATTTTCGGCGTTTGTGGATCACTCGGATAAATGCAGTAAGTCGAGACAATAATTTATACTATAGTTATAGTAGACTAATAAACAATCTGTACAAGAGGCGTTTGCTTCTTAATCGTAAAATACTTGCACAAATAGCTATATTAAATAGAAATTGTCTTTATATGATTTCTAATGAGATCATAAAATAAGATAAGAAGATTGGAAGGAATCCATTGGATTTTTTTAAATGGAGTTCCCTGGAGAATGAACTCCGGGAAGGTAGAGTAGAAATTAGTATGATAAAATATGATCAGATGATAAAGTTGTCAAAATGAACAAACACGTTCAATAAAAAAAATTTATTATTCTTCCCCAATTCGGTTTTTTTCTTCCGACACGATAATCAAATATAGATTCTCCGCTTTTTCGAACAAAATGTCAATTCGCATTTGAGTTCGGATTGGAATTTTATTTTGATTCAATTGAAGAGTAAGTCTATTTATTTTTAGTTCTAAGACCTGTAGTTCTTGTGGTTGACTCGCTTCTTTCAAATTGTTTCTCATTATTAAGAAAGGGTAACGAAGATAAAATACGAGCTTGTTTTATAGCAATGGTAATTAATCGTTGTTGTTTTAAGGTCAATCTATTCACCCGTCTAGATAATATTTTTCCTTGTTCACTAATAAATCGACTAATTAAACTCATGTTTCTATAATCAATTCGATCCCCCGATTGGATCGGGGGCAAACGCCTACGAAAAGATCGCTTGGATTTAAGAAAGAATCGCTTGGATTTATCCATGGTTTGTTTATTCCTTATCCTGAAAATCCTACTCTTATTTCGATCGGATCAAAAAAAAAATGATCAAAAATGAAATGATTTAGAATTAATAAACAGGATTTGTTTCTATTTAATTATATTTCTATTTAATTATATTAAAAGAAATATATGTTATATATATTGTTATATAATATGTCGTTTTTCATCTTCCTTGGATTGGAAGGCGGACACGTAGGCGATCGGTTCGATCTATTTCTTTATCTCCCCGTGAATCGTATGTTTGTAACAAAAGGGACAGAATTTTCTCAATTCCAATCGACTAGGCGTATTATGTCGATTCTTTTGAGTAATATATCTGGAAATGCCCGTTGATTCTTTATTAACACGGTTTCGAACACAGCCGGTACATTCCAAAATAACCGTTACTCGGACATCTTTACCCTTCGCCATGAACCTCCTTTGGTTTTTGACTGACTCAATTCTTCTATTTTCCAATCCGAAGGGAAGCAAAGGAACGAAAAAAAAAATAGAAGTTGCGAACTCGAAATCAAATTATGAACGATTTCGTTCCAATCAATCAATATAGTAATAATAAGTAATATGATGATTTCTACCTACATTTAGAATTTTAAAATCTAAACCGCTGAACAGTATTTCATTTTTCATTTAAGTATCTTGTATGATATTGTTGCCACAGCCACCCCATTTCCGTTCTCACTCTATTAGTAATTGTATTTTAGCCGGGATCCGAGTTCTTAGTGTCACTAGAGTAAATCCGCTTTTATTCTTTTTCTTTTCTAACTTATTCTAATTAGAAAAAAAAAAAAAGAAGCGAAGGGGGGGGGGGGATGAGTCACAGATATTTGATTGTATTTCTAATCTTCTTCACCCCTTCCCACCTCACTAACTAGAATGAAAAAAAGGGAAATATCAACGCATCCGGAAATAAACGATTGATCTCTATCAATAAACCTGCTAAAGAACCGAACCATAGAGTACTTACTACCGGTGCCACGGAGAGGTATGTTTTTAGATCTCGCATTTCAAATTCTCCTTCGTTATTCGTTATTGTAATTTTTTTCTAATTTGTAATACAGAATGGAAATACATATATGACCAGATACGTAGTTAATGTCTGACCACTTGTATTTGTACGCAGAATCCCTAATTCAAATTGAAATGTACAACGATTCAGTACATATTCCTTTTCTTAAAACAAAAAAATACGTCCTCCTCTACCCGAGAATTCCCGAAAAATATTAATTTACGGCGGGTTTCTTCTTTATTTAATACGTATAGAATATAAGTCTTTTATTATTATATGATATGTGACCAAAAAAAAGAAACGGCAATACAATTGGTGTATATTAATGATAGAAATAAAGATGTGGAAAACAAGATAGAGATTCTCTACAATGACACTGTAGACCGATTGAAAGGGATGTAGCGCAGCTTGGTAGCGCGTTTGTTTTGGGTACAAAATGTCACGGGTTCAAATCCTGTCATCCCTACCTATTACTTATCTTATGAGCAGTAACAAGGGATCCATTTCAATTGATTAAAATAGGATATACAAAATAAATCTTTAATTTGATTATATTATTTATGATAGTATATAATATTATATATGATAGTATATACATGCAAGATTTATTGGGTTACAAAATTTTTATTGTGATAATAACGCGCTCTTAGTTCAGTTCGGTAGAACGTGGGTCTCCAAAACCCGATGTCGTAGGTTCAAATCCTACAGAGCGTGATTCCATCCTTGTTATTTGTTAGGTCGAATGAAATAATTGAACAGCAGTTTGATTTTGACCTCCTGTAGATTAAAGAAAATAGAAAGGAGGTCAATCAAAAAAAAAACAGATGTTAATTAATCA